TTTTTTTTTTAAAACTTTCTTTAAAAAAAAGAAATTTGAAGGGTTGAATTTTTAGAATAGGTAAGTTTAATTTAATTTAAAGTTTTTAGTAAAATTGATAATACAATATATAATTAGAAAATGAATTCAATATTTATGTATTTTAAGTAAAATTTATAAAGATGGGTTGAGGAAATTTAAATTTTTTCTAATAAATATTTAATTAATTATTAATATAGTTAAAATTGGTATTATATATTTATAAATATTATTATTATAAAATTGATATAAACGTGTAAAATTAATCATATAGATCATTATTATAATAAATATACAATCCTTTACTTTTAGGATTTAAAGATTAAATAGATAAAGAGAGATAGAAAAAGAAAAAAGAAAGAAATTAAATAACTATAAATTAATTAATAAAAAATTTATAATTATATATAAGTTCAATATATCATATTAATTTAAATTTTATAAAAACAATTTAATGTTTTACTTAAATCTTAATATATATATATATAATATTATAATTACTAATAATATATTAAATATTTATTAAAAAAAAAAAAAAAAAGGAAATTATTAATTAAAAATAAAACATTTATATATCTTAATAAATTTTCTAAATGAAAATTAAATAGTTATTTATATAAAACAATTATCTAAAAAAGTTAAGAAAGTTTATTTAAATGAGTTTTTTAAGTTTAATAGCTATTGTTCCTTTAGGAATTTAATTATTATATAAAAAAAAAATAAAAAAAAAAAAAATTAATTTATTAGAGAATCGGGGCAAAAAAAAAAATTATATATAATTTTCATTTATTAATAATTAGGGGATTTTTATAAATGAAAATAGTAAACAAATTTTAAGAAAAAAATTGTTTGTTGTTTTATTATTATTTGATTGTAATGGATTTAAGTGGTACAAAAGTTGTAATAACTAGTTTTCATTGAAAATTCGCTTTTTTTCTTAAAATCTCGAATTTTTTTTGTATACTTTTATGTGTGCGGGGATAGACTTTTGAAATTAACTGGATTTCATTAATGAAAAAAACACGAATGCACGAAAATGCAAATTAATTTTCTTTAACAATTTAGTAGATTTTGTTAAATTTAACTTGAAAGTGATAAAATAAAATATTTTAGTAAAAAAAGAATGATCTCGAAGGGGTGAGATGCAAAAAAAAGTTAAAAACATAAGATGAAAATTTAAAGGATTGAAAAAAATCTTCGAAAAAAAAAATTCGAGATTTTCAATGAAAGTTTGTAGATTAAAAAAAAGTTCATTTAGTTTGTTAGAAAAATTTTAAAAAGGGGGGGGGTTTTAGCCTTTGTTACATATAAATGATTTAAATAATCTAATTTAGTGCTTAAGCATTTTTTTCTTAAAAAGGGCTGAAAAAAACTGCTTAAGCAAGGGCAGGAAATTTACCGAGAATAGGGCTTAAAATTAAAAATAGTTCTTTTTATAAATTCATATTATGATTAAAATTATATACATATAATTAATAAAAAACTTATAAATAAGTATTAAAGTAGAATTAGTTAAAATAAGAATTTGTATTTATAGTTATAATCATCTAAAAAAAGTTTTATTCTAGCTAAAAATATAAATAATTTTTTTTTGTACATGTAAGTTTATGCAAATTTCAATAAATTAAAAAAAAGCAGTATTTAATATTAAAAATATAAGGAATTATGATTTAGAAATGAATTTTAGGTTTAACAAAATTTGTGCCAGCAGTTGCGGTTATACAAATAAACCAGTTAATATATATTAATTAGTAGTTAAAAGAATAATTTAAAAATAATTAAAGTTATTAGGTGAAATTAATACTTTATATTAATTAAAGATTTAGGTTTTGAGGCTATGAAATTTATTAATAAACTAGGATTAGATACCCTATTATTATAAATGTAAAATTTTTATTAGGTTAGTGTAAGTTAAGGTCTTTAAAACAAAAGATTTTGGCGGTATTTTAGTCTTTTCAGAGGAACCTGTCCTGTAATTGATAATCCACGATTGGAAATACTTTTTTTAAAAGTTTGTATATCGTTGTAGTTGAGTGTTTTATAAGAATTTATAACATTCAAGAATTTTATGAAAAAGAAAATCAAATCAAGATGCAGTTAATGAGAAAGAAGAGATGGGTTACAATAAATTTATTTAAATGGAATAAGAATATAAACTTTTTTATTAAAGTGGATTTGAAAGTAAAAAGGAATATTTATTTTTTTTGATTAAGCTCTAAAATATGCACATATCGCCCGTCGCTTTCATTTAAGATGAAATAAGTCGTAACAGAGTAGATGTACTGGAAAGTGTATCTAGAAAGCTCAAATTTGAGCTTGAAAGAAAGCATTTTATTTACATTAAAAAGTTATCGTGCAATTCGATAAATTTGAATTGAAAAGCTTATTTAAATTTAATTTGTATTTATTTAATAAAAATAATTTTAGTTTAATTAATAGTTTGAATAAATAATTTTAATTATAGTTAATTAGTACTGTAGAGGAAAGTTTAAAGAAAAATTTTTAAATATAAAAAAGAATGATTATTTTTCTGTACCTTGTGTATCAGGGTTTAATAAATAGAAATTAATTATTTATTTTTCTCGAATTAAATAGAGTAAAAAAGTTATGGTTTTTACTGTAAAATAAGTATTAAAAATAATTTTTTTGAAATGAAACGTTATTCGTTATTTAATATATCTGGTTTTCTAAGAAATGAATTTAATTCTTTTATATAATTTTATTAATTTTATTTTTAATTAATAATAAAATATATTAAATATTTAATGGGATAAGCTTTTAAATAAATTTTTAAAAATTTTAATTTTGTAAAATAATTGTAGAATTAGAAGTATTTATCAATTAAGAGTGTGTTAAAACTTATTTTTATAAAATTTAATTTTTTATTTTTTAATTTTATATTAGAATTTAAATTAAATTTTATTATTTTAGTAATAATGTTAAAATTAGTATAATAATAAGTTATTATTTTTGTTTTGTGAGGTAATAATAAGGAATTTGGCAAAAATGTTTTTCGCCTGTTTAATAAAAACATCGCCTTTTGATTATAATTTAAGGTTTAACCTGCCCAATGAGTAATTTAATGGCCGCGATATATTGATCGTGCGAAGGTAGCATAATCATTAGTTTTTTAATTGAAAGCTAGAATGAATGGTTGGACGAGAAAACTTCTGTTTCATTATTAATAAATTTGAATTTTATTTTTAAGTTAAAAAGCTTAAATTTTACTTAAAGACGAGAAGACCCTATAGAGTTTTATATATATATTATATTTATATTATAGAATATACTTGTACTTATAGTAAATATATTTGGTTGGGGTGACAGAAAAATTGATTAAACTTTTATTGTTTAAAAATACCGATAAGTAATTTTTTGATCCTTAAAAGAGATTATAAGAATAAATTACCTTAGGGATAACAGCGTAATTTTTTCTTAGAGTTCAAATCGATGAGAAAGATTGCGACCTCGATGTTGGATTAAAGTTAAATTTTGGTGTAGAAGCTAGAAATATTAGTCTGTTCGACTATTAAAACTTTACATGATCTGAGTTTAAACCGGTGTGAGCCAGGTTGGTTTCTATCTTGAGAAAAATAAAATATGTTAGTACGAAAGGACCATATATTTAATAAATTATTTTTATTAGAATAATATTAATTATCTTGGCAGAATAGTGCGTTAGATTTAGAATCTATTTATGTAAAAATTTACAGATAATACTTGATTTTAAAAGATTCAATTCTCTTGATTATTAGTTCTTTAGTTTTAGTAGTTTGTGTTTTGATTGGTGTAGCTTTTTTAACTCTTCTTGAACGAAAAGTATTAGGATACATTCAGATTCGAAAAGGTCCTAATAAGGCGGGATTTTTAGGAATTCCTCAACCTTTCAGAGATGCAATTAAATTATTTACTAAAGAGCAAGTTTATCCTTTAATATCAAATTATTATATTTATTATATAGCTCCTGTTTTTAATTTATTTTTATCTCTTATTTTATGAATATGTATACCTTTTTTAGGTGGTTTATTAAATTTTAATTTAGGAATTTTATTTTTTTTATGTTGTTCTAGATTAAGAGTTTATACAATCATAATTGCAGGTTGATCTTCTAATTCTAATTATTCATTATTAGGGAGTTTACGATCAGTTGCTCAAACTATTTCATATGAGGTTAGTTTAATTTTAGTTTTAATACCTTTTTTAGTTTTAATTACTAGATTAAATCTTTTGGATTTTTTAAATTATCAAAAATTAATTTGAATATTTTTTATTAGAATTCCTTTAGCTTTAATTTGGTTTACTTCTTCTTTAGCTGAAACTAATCGTACTCCATTTGATTTTGCTGAAGGTGAATCAGAATTAGTATCTGGATTTAATGTAGAATACAGAGCTGGAGGATTTGCTTTAATTTTCATAGCGGAATATGCAAATATTCTTTTTATAAGAATAATATTTGCATTGTTTTTTTTAGGGGGAGATTTTCTTTCTTTTTTCTTTTTCTTTAAGTTAGTTTTTATATCATTTGTTTTTCTTTGAGTTCGTGGAACTCTACCTCGTTATCGTTATGATAAATTAATATATTTAGCTTGAAAAAGTTTTCTTCCAATTTCATTGAATTTTTTAATTTTCTTCATTGGTTTGAAGATCTTAGTTTATTCATTCTTAATTTTTTATTAATAAAATTTAGTATAAAGTTAATAGAATAAATTTCTATCTTATATTTTCAAAATATATGCTTATTCAAGCTCATTAACTAATTTTTAAAAATAATAAAGTCTCAAATTTTAAATATTATTGGATTAATAATAAAGTATATAAAATATACAATTGTTAGAATTTGTCCAATTATAATGTAAGGGTCTTCAACGGGTCGTGCCCCAATTCAAGTCAATAAAAATACTATAGTTACAAATCTTCAAAATAAAATTTTATTGATTGGGTAAAATTGAAGAGATTGAATTTTTTTTTTATTGGAGAAGGGTATAATAAAAAGAATAGCAATAGATATAACTAGAGCAATTACTCCTCCTAATTTATTAGGAATTGATCGTAAAATTGCATATGCAAAAAGGAAATATCATTCAGGTTGAATATGAACAGGAGTTTCAAGAGGATTTGCAGGAGTAAAGTTATCAGGATCTCCAAGGAGATTAGGTCTAATTAAAATTAGAAGAGTTAATCTGAAACTTATAATTAAAAATCCTAATAGATCTTTAAAGGAAAAAAAAGGGTGAAATGGAATTTTATCAATATTACTGTTTAATCCAAGGGGATTATTTGAACCAGTTTGATGAAGAAATAATAAATGAATAATAACAAAGGCTAAAACTACAAAAGGTAATAAAAAATGAAGGGTAAAGAATCGTGTTAAAGTGGCTTTATCTACTGCAAATCCTCCTCATAATCATTGAACGAGATCAATTCCTAAATAAGGAACGGCTGAGAGAAGATTAGTAATTACAGTTGCTCCTCAGAATGATATTTGTCCCCAAGGGAGAACATATCCTAAAAATGCTGTTCCTATTGTAATAAAAAAAATTAAAACTCCAATTGATCATGTTATATGAAGATTATAAGATCTATAATATAATCCTCGTCCGATATGAAGGTATAAGCAGATAAAAAAGAATGAAGCTCCATTAGCATGTAGAGTACGAATTATTCAACCATAATTAACGTCTCGACAAATATGAATAACTGAGGAAAAAGCTGTACTAATATCAGCAGTATAATGTATAGCTAAAAAGATTCCTGTAACAATTTGAATAGAAAGACATAATCCTAAAAGTGACCCAAAATTTCATCATCTTGAAATATTAGATGGTGAGGGTAAATCAATAAGAGATGAATTAATAATTTTGAATAAAGGGTGAGTATTTCGTGTAGGTTTAAACATTAAAATTTTTGTCGTAAAGGTCCTTCTTGAGGGTTAGTAATTTTTACAACTGCAATTAAAGTAATAAATAGATAAATTATTAATATAAATAATAGAATATTTGATGGATAATTGAAGGACTTAGATAATGGAAGTTTTCAAATTTCTGAGAAACTAAGAGTAAAAAGATCAATATTATTTAGGCTAAAATAATTAATAAATCTTTCTAAAAAAAATCTTATTAAAATTGTTAATATAATTGATCTTAAAAATATTATTATTAATGGATTAGAATAACTAAATTTTTCATTAGATGCAATTCTAGTTATATAAATAAATAAAACTAATATTCCCCCTACTATAATGAGGAATAAAATATAAGAAAATCAAAAGTTTAAATTTGAAATTCCTGAAATTAATGAAATAAAAATTCTTTGAAGAAGAAGGATAAATCCTATAGTTAAAGGGTGAGTGGTAAATAAAAATAATAAAGATAGAGTAATAGATATTATTAATAGTATAATATAAATACAGAGAATAGTTTATTTAAAATTTAAGTTTTGGAAATTTAAGAAGGGATTTTTCTTTTCTCTGAAGTTTTAAAAGTTGAACTTATTTTTGATTTACAAGACCAATATTTTACTTAAATTATTAAAACTAATGTTAAAATTGATTTCTGGTTTAATAATGTTTATTTGTGGGTTAATTGTTTTATGTTCGAAGCGTAAACATTTATTATTAATACTTTTAAGTTTAGAATTTGTTGTTTTGTCTCTCTATTTTATAATTATATTCTTAATGAGAAATTATAGATATGAATTTTTTTTTGGAATAATTTTTTTGACAATAAGTGTTTGTGAAGGTGCTTTAGGACTTTCAATTCTGGTTTCTATAGTTCGAAGTCATGGTAATGATTATTTTCAAAGGTTTAATGTTTTATGATAAGATTATTATTAATAATAATATTTATGATTCCTTTAAGGTTTTTAAAAAAAAGATTTTGATTAAATCAATTAATATATTTTATAATAACATTTTTTTTTCTATTAAAGATAAGTTATAATTATATGTTTTTAAGAGTTTATAATTTTTGAGGGTGAGATTTACTTTCTTATATAATAATTTTACTTAGTATCTGGATTTGTTCTTTAATAATTTTAGCAAGATACAAATTAGAAAAAACTAATTTTTTTAGAAATTTATTTTTATTAGTTATATTATTTTTATTAATATCTCTTTATTTAGCTTTTTCTTCAATAAATTTGTTTGTTTTTTATTTATTTTTTGAAATAAGATTGATTCCAACTTTAATTTTAATTATAGGTTGAGGTTATCAACCTGAACGAATTCAAGCAGGAGTTTATTTATTATTTTATACTCTTTTTGCTTCTCTTCCAATAATAATTTCAGTTTTTTGAATTTATAGAAAATTTATAAGATTGGATTTTTATTTTTTAAGAGTGGATATTCCTAGAATTTTACTTTATATATGTGTAAATATAGTTTTTTTAATTAAAATACCTATATTCTTTTTTCATTTATGGCTTCCTAAGGCTCATGTTGAAGCTCCTGTTTCTGGTTCAATAATTTTAGCTGGAATTATATTAAAATTAGGGGGATATGGGATGCTTCGTATAATGAAATTATTTTCCAGAGTGGGATTAAGAATTAATTATTTTTTTATTAGAATCAGAATTGTTGGAGGTGTTTTTGTTTCTTTAATTTGTTTACGTCAAATAGATATTAAAGCTTTAATTGCATATTCTTCTGTGGCTCATATAGGATTAGTTTTATCAGGTATTTTAACTTTTAGTTATTGAGGATTTTCAGGTTCATTAGTAATAATAATTGCTCATGGGTTATGTTCTTCAGGCTTGTTTTGTTTAGCAAATATTTCTTATGAACGTTTAAATAGGCGTAGATTAATATTAAATAAAGGATTAATAAATTTATTACCTAGAATATCTTTATGATGATTTTTATTAAGATCTTCTAATATAGCAGCTCCCCCTTCTTTAAATTTGTTAGGAGAAATTATATTAATTAATAGTTTAGTTAGATGAAGATCTTGGACTATAAGAGGTTTAATTTTTGTTTCTTTTTTTAGAGCTGCTTATTCATTATATTTATTTTCATATACTCAACATGGAAAATTCTATTCAGGAATATATTGTTTTTCTTTAGGTTCATTACGTGAATTTTTATTATTATTTCTTCATTGATTTCCATTAAATATTTTAATTATAAAAAGAGAATTATTTTGTTTATTTATTTATTTAAATAGTTTAAAAAAAATTCTGAGTTGTGGATTCAGAGATGTATAATTATACTTTAAATAATTATTAGAATTTGTTTAATTTTTTTTATATTATTTCTTTTTTTTAGTTTAACTTTTTTTTCTTTAAGAATTTATTTTATAAGGATTGATTTAAGAGTAATTCTTGAATTAGAAATAATATCTTTAAATTCTAATTCAATTTTTATATGTATTTTAATTGATTGAATATCTTTACTTTTTATAAGATTTGTTTTATTTATTTCTTCAATAGTAATTTATTATAGAGAGGAATATATAATAGGAGATATTAATATAAATCGGTTTATTATATTAGTTTCTATATTTGTTCTTTCTATAATATTATTAATTATTAGTCCAAATTTGATTAGAATTTTATTAGGATGAGATGGATTAGGATTAGTTTCTTATTGTTTAGTAATTTACTATCAAAATGTTAAATCATTTAATGCTGGGATGTTAACAGCTCTTAGTAATCGAATTGGAGATGTGGCTTTATTAATATCAATTGCTTGGATATTAAATTATGGAAGTTGAAATTATATTTTTTACTTAGATTGTATAAAAAATGATTTTTATATACAATTGATTTCTTTTTTAGTTGTATTAGCAGCTCTAACAAAAAGAGCTCAGATTCCATTTTCTTCTTGACTTCCTGCTGCTATAGCAGCCCCAACTCCAGTTTCTTCTTTAGTTCATTCTTCTACTTTAGTAACAGCAGGGGTTTATTTATTAATTCGATTTCATAGCTCTTTAGGTGATAAACTACTTATATTTTTATTATTTATTTCAGGAATAACTATATTTATAGCTGGTTTAGGGGCTAATTTTGAATTTGATTTAAAGAAAATTATTGCTCTTTCAACATTAAGACAATTAGGATTAATAATAAGAATTCTTTCTTTAGGTGATTCTATATTAGCATTTTTTCATTTATTAACTCATGCTTTATTTAAGGCATTATTATTTATGTGTGCTGGTTGTATAATTCATAATTTAAATAATTGTCAAGATATTCGATATATAGGAAGATTAATTAATTTTCTTCCTTTAACTTGTAGAATATTTGTAATTTCTAATATAGCTCTCTGTGGTCTTCCATTTTTAGCAGGATTTTATTCTAAGGATTTAATTTTAGAATATTCTTCAATAAGATATATAAATATATATATATATATTATTTTTTATGTTTCTACAGGTTTAACAGTTAGATATACTTTTCGTTTATTATATTATACTATTTTTGGAGAATTTAATTTTTATTCTAATTTTAGACTAAATGATAATGGAATTATTATATTAAAAGGAATAAGAGGTTTAATTTTTATAGTAATTTTTGGTGGAAGAATTTTAAATTGATTAATATTTCCTGTTCCTTATTTTATTAATCTTCCTATTATTCTAAAATTAATAACACTTTGTGTTATTATTTTGGGAATATGATTAGGTTTTGAATTATCAAAATTTGCTTTAAATTATCAATTAAATTCTTTTAATTGATTAAAAATTAGGCTTTTTTCTTCATCTATATGAAATATAGTCTATATTTCTACTTCTGGGGTTATTCCTATTATTTTAAAGTCTGGAATTTTTTATCAAAAATTTTTAGATCAAGGTTGATCAGAATTTTTAGGAGGTCAAAATCTTTATAATAAATTAAGTTATTATTCTTCTCTGAGACGAATTTTTTCTGAAAATAGATTAAAAATTTATTTATCAATATTAATAATTTGGTTAACTTATTTACTTTTAATATTATTTTACTTAAGTAGCTTATATAGAGTATAACATTGAAGATGTTATGGAAATAATTTTATTCTTAAGTAATTTATAAGAAAAAGCTTCTAATTTTACAATGAAAATGTAATGTTTTATTAAACTATATAAATAGAAATATTAACGGAGTTTCACCGCTAAAATAAAAGTTAGAAGCTTTTTCTTATATCTTATATTTCTTTAATTGGGATTAATCTCCAATAATATCATTAACAGTGATAGACCTCTTTTTGGTTTCAATTAAAATAAGGATGATTTAACATCAAGGATTAGGTCGAAACTAATTACAAATTTTGCTTCTTATTAAGATAAATCAGTTAAACTGATATTTTTTAAATGCAAATTAAATGTTTGAAACTTTTATCCTAAATTCTTCATGTTAATGCTCCTTGATTTCATTCATGATAAACTCCAATTAGTAAAATAATAATAAAAAATAGTATAATAAAAGAATAATTTATTAAATTAATTGTATTTATAGTATAAATAATTGGAAGTAAAAGGGTAATTTCAACATCAAAAATTAGGAAGATAACAGCAATTAAAAAAAATTGGAGAGAAAATGGTAAACGAGCTGAGGATTTTGGATCAAACCCACATTCAAATGGAGAATTTTTTTCTCGATCAGAGAAAGTTTTTTTAGATAAAATGGAAGCTAAGGCTATAATTAATAGAACAATTAATAGTAATAAGGTTCTTATATTTATTAAGAAAAAAATTATTTATACTAAAATTAGATCTTTTGATTGGAAGTCAAATATAATGTTTATACTATATAAATATCTACCTCATCAATAAACTGAAATATAGAGGAATAATCAAACAACATCTACAAAATGTCAATATCAAGCTGCAGCTTCAAATCCGAAGTGATGATTAGAAGAAAAATGATTAAAAAATTGACGAATAAGACAAATTAGTAAAAATGTTGTTCCAATAATTACGTGAAGTCCATGAAATCCTGTAGCTATAAAAAATCTTGATCCATATACAGCATCTGAAATAGTAAATGGAGCTTCATAATATTCATATGCTTGAAGTAAAGTAAAATAAATTCCTAAAGTTACTGTTAGGATAAGCCCTTGAAGGGCTTGTTTATAATTATTTTCTATTAAAGCATGATGTGCTCATGTAACTGTAATTCCTGAAGTTAATAAAATTAAAGTGTTCAAAAGTGGGATTTGAATAGGGTTAAATGGTGAAATATTAAAAGGAGGTCAATTTAAACCAATTTCTACGGAAGGTGATAAACTACTATGAAAAAATCCTCAAAAAAAGGAAATAAAAAAAAATACTTCTGAAATAATAAATAGAATTATTCCTCAACGAAGGCCTAAAGTTACGTTTAAAGTATGAAGTCCTTGTAGAGTTCCTTCGCGGATAATATCTCGTCATCATTGAAATATGATTATAAAAGTTATAATTAGTCCAATAAAAAATAAAGAGGGATTAAATTGGTGAAATCATTTAATTAATCCGATTATTAAAATTAATGCTCTAATTGCTCCATATAAAGGTCAAGGTCTAACTTCAACTAAATGATATGGGTGGTTTTTATGAGATCTCATTAGTTTACTTCTCTAGAATACAGAGCTGTTAAAACAGCAAATACATAGGATTGAATAATAGATACAGCAAACTCTAAAGTAAATAATGCTAATTGAACTACAATTAAGAAATTAATTAAAAAGAGAGATAAAGATGATCCAGTTCTTCTTAAAAATGTAATTAATAAGTGTCCAGCTACTATATTGGCTGCTAATCGTATAGCTAATGTTCCTGGTCGAATAATATTTCTAATTGTTTCAATACAAACTATAAATGGTATAAGAACAGGTGGAGTACCTTGAGGTACAGAATGAGCAAGTATATGAATTGTATTATTTAAATATCCAAAAATTATAAATCTAATTCATAATGGTAGAGCTAAGGTTAAGGTTAATGTTAAATGTCTTGTTCTTGTAAAAATATAAGGAAAAAGGCCTATAAAATTATTATAAAGAATGATTGAAAATAATCTAACAAAGATTAATGTTCTTCCATTTATTTTTGGATTTCCTAATAAAATTTTAAATTCAAGATGAAGAGTTCTTAAAATTTTATTTCACAAAATATAAAATCGTGAAGGAATAAATCAAAATAGTTGGGGGATAAAAATTAATCCAATAAATGTTCTTAATCAATTTAATTGAAAATTAAAATTAGTTGAGGGGTCAAAAGTTGAAAAAAGATTTATTATCATTTTCAGTTAATTTTATTACTTAATTTAATATTATCTTGTTTTTGAGGTGAATTAATAGAAGAGTAAAAGTTTAAAATAAAAAATAAAATAAAGATAAGGGAGAATAAAATTATTAATAATAATCAATAAAGAGGAGCTATTTGTGGGATTAAAAATTACTTATTAATTCAAGGTAATTTTAGCTTGACAAGCTAATGTTATTTTTTAACTAAATTTTTCATTAGAAGTAAGTGCTAATTTACTATTATATGGTTTAAGAGACCAGAACTTGCTTTCAGTCATCTAATGACTTAGAATATATTATTTTTACTCATTCAATAAATCCTTGAATTCTAATTCTTTCTAATGTAATTGGTATAAATCTATGATTTCTTCCACAAATTTCTGAACATTGTCCAAAGAATAATCCTGAATGGTTAATTAAGAATCTTAATTGGTTAAGACGTCCTGGTGTTGCATCAATTTTAACTCCTAGTGTTGGGATAGTTCAAGAGTGAATAACATCCGTTGATGTTACTAAAAGTCGGATTTGAGAATTATAAGGAAGAACTATACGATTATCAACGTCTAGAAGACGAAAATTAAAGTTTGATTCTTGATTCATTATATATGAATCAAATTCAAAATTAACAAAATCTGAATATTCATATGATCAAAATCATTGGTGGCCAATTGATTTAATAGAGATTAAAGGGTTATTAATTTCATCAATTAAATATAAAAGTTGAAGAGAAGGAAGAGCAATAAAAATTAATGTTCCTGCAGGAATAATAGTTCAAATTAATTCAATTGTTTGTCCTTCTAAAAGAAGCCGATTAGTAAATTTATTAGAAGTTAATGTAGATATAAGGTATCCTACTAAAATAGTGATAATTAAAAGAATGGAAAGTGTATGATCATGAAAAAAAATTAATTGTTCTATTAGTGGTGATGAGCTATCTAAGGTTAAGGTTTGAGCTCAAGTTGCTATTTCTAAAAAAAGTTTATACTTTATATATGGGGTTTAAGTCCATTACACTATTCTGCCATATTAGAAATATGTTAGTATTGGTAATTCAGAATATCTATGTTCAGCAGGAGGTGATGTTTGAAGTCATTCAATAGAAGTGGAAAGATTATAAGGTGATAATCTTTTTCGTAGAGAAATAAAACTTTCTCAAATAATTACAATTAAAAATATTCTGGCTAGGAATGAAATTAAAGATCCAAGAGAAGAAATAATATTTCAACATAAATAGGCATCTGGATAATCAGAATATCGTCGAGGTATACCTCTTAATCCTAAAAAATGCTGAGGAAAGAAGGTTAAATTTACTCCAAAGAATATAATTACAAATTGGATTTTTAAAAGTTTATTATTTAAGGTTAATCCTGTAAAAAGGGGGTATCAGTGAATAAATCCTCCTATGATAGCAAAAACTGCACCTATAGATAATACATAGTGAAAGTGAGCAACAACATAATATGTATCATGAAGAATAATATCAATGGAAGAATTAGCAAGAATTACTCCAGTTAATCCTCCTATAGTGAATAGAAATACAAACCCTAAAGCTCATAGTATAGCAGGTGAATAGTTAATCTGTGTTCCGTGAAGAGTGGCTAATCAACTAAAAATTTTAATACCAGTTGGTACAGCAATAATTATAGTTGCTGAAGTGAAATAGGCTCGAGTATCAACATCTATTCCTACTGTGAATATGTGATGTGCTCACACAATAAATCCAAGAAGTCCAATAGATAATATTGCATAAATTATTCCTAGAGATCCAAATGTTTCCTTTTTTCCTCTTTCTTGTCTAATAATATGGGAAATTATACCAAATCCTGGTAGAATAAGAATATAAACTTCTGGATGACCAAAAAATCAAAATAAATGTTGGTAAAGAATTGGATCACCTCCTCCTGCTGGATCAAAAAATGATGTATTTAAATTTCGATCTGTTAAAAGTATAGTAATAGCTCCTGCTAAAACTGGAAGAGATAATAATAGAAGAAGAGCTGTAATAGCTACAGATCAGACAAATAAAGGTATACGATCAAATGTTATTCCTGTTGAGCGTATGTTAATTACTGTAGTAATAAAATTTACTGCTCCTAAAATAGATGAAATTCCTGCTAAATGTAATCTAAAAATTGCAAGATCAACTGAGGCTCCTCTATGAGCAGTATTAGCTGCTAATGGAGGATAAACTGTTCATCCAGTACCTGCTCCATTTTCTACAACTCTTCTTATAAGAAGAAGAGTTAATGAAGGTGGAAGGAGTCAAAATCTTATATTGTTTATACGAGGAAAAGCTATATCAGGAGCACCTAATATAAGAGGTACTAATCAATTACCAAATCCTCCTATTATAATAGGTATAACCATGAAGAAAATTATAACAAATGCATGAGCTGTAACAATTACGTTGTAAATTTGATCATCTCCAATTAAAGATCCAGGATTTCCGAGTTCTGCTCGAATTAGTAGACTAAGAGCTGTTCCTACTATTCCTGATCATGCTCCAAAGATGAAGTAAAGAGTTCCAATATCTTTATGATTTGTGGAAAATAATCATTTATTCGTTGAAGTGGCTGAGTTAAAAGCGGTAAATTGTAAATTTATGAACGAAAATTATTTTCCTTTAACAGGTCTTATATTCAAAAATGATTTTAAATTGCAAATTTAAAGGTGAGGGTTCTCTAAGGCTTAAAGAGAACCTTTATTTACAGCTTTGAAGACTATTAGTTTATTTAACTTAAATCCTTAAATTCAATTAAAGATTATTGTACAATAAATTAGTCTTGAAAGACTGATAAAATTCAGGGTAATAATAATTATGTTGTTAAATTTTCTGTTTTCTAAATATGAAGAAATTTCGGTTTCTGAAAGTAGTAAAGATGAAAAGGTAATTCGGATGTAAAAAAATAGAGTAATTAAAGTTAGAATGATTATTACAAGGGCTAATATAATTAAATTTCTGTTAATTAATGCTTGAATAGTTATTCATTTAGTTAAGAATCCAAGAAATGGAGGAAGCCCTCCTAATGAAAGGAAATTTAAAATAAAAAATAATTTCACTATTTTATTGAAATTTAAAGTAGAAAAAAGTTGTTTTAAATAGAAAACATTTATTAATTTAAAAATTAAAACAATATTAATTGTAATTAAAGTGTAGATTAGAAAGTAATATATTCAAATATTTTGGAAAAATAATAAAGATGAGATTATTCATCCAATGTGGTTAATAGAAGAATAGGCTAAAATTTTACGTAACCTAGTTTGATTAAGTCCAACAATTCTTCTAATTAATATGCAAAAAATGATAATAAATCTTAAAAAGTTCTTTAAATTCACGTTATATATTAACAAGGCTATAGGGGCAATTTTTTGCCAAGTTAATAATATAAATGAGTTAAATCACCTTAATCCTTCAATAACTTCAGGAAATCAAAAATGGAAGGGGGCAGCTCCTATTTTTGTAAGAAGAGAAGAATTTAATATTAGAATAAGGGGGTATTCTAAATTTATTTCATATTGAATGTTAATTTTGGATATTATAATGATTACTGCAAGTAATAAAATTGCTGATGCTATAGCTTGGGTAATAAAATATTTCAGAGATGCTTCAGTTGAAAATAAATTTTTATTATCATTTATTAGGGGGATAATAGATAATAAATTAATTTCTAAACCTAACCACATTCCTACTCATGAGGTAGCTCTAATTGAAATAATTGTTCCTGTAAGAGTGGATAAAATAAAAAGGGTTTTATAAAAATTTATAATTAAAAAGAAAAGGATTATAACCTTTATATATGGGGTATGAACCCATAAGCTTTGTTAGCTTATCTTTTTTACATTTTAGTATATGATGTACAATAGTTTTTGATACTAGAGGAAATAGTTTAATTCTATAAAGTGTAATGAAGGTGAATTATTCACATGATCTATCCTATCAAGATATTCCTTTTCTCAGGCACCTCATT